TTCCACAGAGGGCGGTAAAATAATGTCTCGAGCAGTTATATATCCAGGACCTTGGACACAAATCAGCGCGTTGCGCGTTCCATATAGATTACTTCTTAATACAATCTCGTTCAAATTCATTAAAATTTCATGTACTGATTCTTGAATACCTACTATGTTAGAATAGTCGTGTGGTATGTTCTCAGATTTTGCACGTGTAATACATGTTCCTTCTATTTCGCCAAGTAAAGCTCTTCGCATCGCAATGCCTATTGTGTCGCCTTGACCTTTCATAAGTGGAGACAGAATAAAGCGTCCATAATAAAGACGTTTACTGTCTCTTCTTGATTCAACACACTTCCACTGTAGTGTCCGAGTAGATACTTTGACTTTCTCTCGAACCATAGTAATTTTATTTGATCAGATCATTGAATCGTTTATTTCTCTTGAAACCCTTTCATCCTTTAGTTAGTTCTATACACGTCTTTTTTTAGGGGGTCTACAACCATTATGTGGCATAGGGGTTACATCTCGTACGAAACTTAAAAGTATACCGCTTCTACGAATAGCTCGTAATGCTGCATCTCTTCCGAGTCCAGGGCCTTTTATCCTTACTTCAGCTCGTTGCATCCCTTGATCCACTACTGCTCGAATAGCATTTCCTGCTGCGGTTTGGGCAGCAAAAGGAGTTCCTCTTCTTGTACCCCGGAATCCACAAGTACCTGCGGAGGACCAAGAAATCACCCGACCCCGTACATCTGTAACGGTCACAATGGTATTGTTGAAACTTGCTTGAACATGAATAACTCCCTTTGGTATTCTACGTACATTTTTACGTGAACCACTACGTGTATTTTTACGTGAACCAATTCTTAATATAGGTTTTGCCATATTTTTTCATTTCACAAGAAATATATGGATATATCCATTTCATGTCAAAACAGACCTTTTTTTTTCCAGCTCTTTGGACGTGCCGTTTCCTTTACGTGAGTTCGTTTAGTAAGATTATCCTTGTCTTTGTTTATGCCTCGGGTTGGAACAAATTACTATAATTCGTCCCCTCCTGCGGATTAGTCGACACTTTTCACAAATTTTACGAACGGAAGCCCTTATTTTCATAGTTGTTATTCCTTAATTCTGTGAATATATTTATTGGTGGACGAAAAAAAGGTTTCTTGATATTTTTGAATCTTGAATTGTATCTTCGTGAAAGGAATGGTTGAAATAAAAAAAAACCACTTACTCATTTGAATCCTTGTTATGGAGTCTAGAAAATGGCTGTCCCCCGATTAATTTATTTATATCTAAGAACTTACTCAAAAATTTACTTTTTTATCCTATAGGTATACCTAAAATATGTCGAATCCTTTCAGAAGCATGAAAAAAATCTTTAGTATCTAAACAAAAGCGAAACATGCCGTTCTGAAGTTATTCATAAAGAAAACTTCCATTAATTTATTTTTTCTTTAATTTCATTCGAAGTAAAACACCCGAAACTTTTTTGAACAGGGTTTTTATTACGCAACCCCCCCTTTTTTTCACAAATCGTAAATTCCAGATATCTAATTTTTATATTAGAAGGATTACCATATATAACACAAAATTTCTCCGCCGATTCTTTTTAGTCGAGCTTCTCGGTCTGTCATTATACCTTGAGAAGTCGAAAGGATTACAATCCCTATTCCGCCTAAAATTCGTGGAATTCGTTGAGAGTTAGAATAGATTCGTAGACCCGGTCGACTTATTCTCTTTAAATTTAAAATCGTTTTATAGGATTCTTTCTTATTTCGTCTGTGTCTTAGGGTTAAAATCAAAAAATATTGGTTGCTTTCGCGATGTTTCCTCACGTTTTCGATAAAACCCTCTCGTAAAAGGATTTTAACTATGCTTTCGGTGATGTTAGTCGATCCTATCCGAACCGTACCTTTTCTATTCATGTCAGCATTTCGTATAGAGGTTATTATATCAGCAATAGTGTCTTTACCCATGATAAGTTAAAATTCCTTCTTGTTCTATAATTTTGATATAATCAACATGTTCTTTTTCTTTTATTTATATATAGATATAGACGAATTATATATTAATATATGAATTAAATTCTTAATATTTTATTATTAAGGGTATATGCGTGATACACAATCTATTAATTAATTTTATTTCAATACCAGTTTTTTAATCCTATACTAAACTATTGATATTTAGATCTTATAATACCTCAGGAGCTAATGAAACTATTTTAGTAAAGTTTAATTGTCTCAATTCCCGTGGGATCGCCCCAAAAACTCGAGTTCCTTTTGGATTTCCTTCTTGATCAATGACAACTGCGGCATTGTCATCATATCGTATTATCGTCCCATTGTTACGTTTGAGTTCTTTACAAGTACGTACAATTACAGCTCTAATCACTTCCGATCTTTCTAGAGGAGTATTTGGTATTGCTTCTTTGATTACAGCAACAATAACGTCACCAATATGAGCATATCGGCGATTACTAGCTCCTATTATTCGAATACACATCAATTCTCGAGCCCCGCTGTTGTCTGCTACATTCAAATAGGTTTGTGGTTGAATCATATCATTTTTTTTGTATCTCTTCTTTTAATGCAAAGGACGAAGTAAAAAAATATTGTTTGTCAAAAAAAAAGAAAACTTATAATCTTTTTATCCTTAAATGTTATTTAGCTTTTTCATTCTATACTCCTATTCAGAAATAATGAATTGGGTTTTTATAGGCATTTTTGATGCCGCTATTGAAATAGCTTTTCTGGCTATATTTTCGGGTACACCACCCATTTCATAAAGGATTTTACCTGGTTTAACCACAGCTACCCAATACTCGGGGGATCCTTTCCCAGAACCCATACGCGTTTCCGCAGGTCTTACTGTAACTGGTTTATCTGGAAATATACGTACCCAAATTTTTCCACCGCGTCGTACATTTCGTGTCATTGCTCGTCGCCCTGCTTCTATTTGTCTAGATGTGATCCAAGCGGGTTCAAGTGTTTGAAGAGCATATCTGCCAAAACAAATACGATTCCCACGAGAAGATATTCCTTTTAGTCTTCCTCGATGTTGTTTACGAAATCTGGTTCTTTTTGGGTTATAGTTGATGGGTTTTTTCTAAATTATAAATTCCATCTCTACTACAGAACTGAACGTGAGAGTTTCTTCTCATCCAGCTCCTCGCGAATAAAAGGACTAAAAAAGTTTGTATTACGATATAGATGTAGTTAATGATTAATTCTATTAATCATGGTATTAAATTTCATCTGATTTCTTCTAAATTTGTGTATGTCTTTTTCGAAATGGAATCCAAGATGAATTATATTTATTTAAAAATAACGTAATATCATCATCTTGAATGTCGTTTTTGTTAGAGTTAGAATATTCTAACAAATCCTTATTTTCTTTTATCTTTTTAAAAATTTTTTTTACTTGAAAAAAAAATATTCGCCGGCGAATATTTACTCTTTCAATATCTATATTAAGTTTGATGTTTATCCTAGGAAATATCAGAATAAAAAATCAGAATAGATAATAAAGTTTCTGGTTTATTCCGCCATCCTGTCCAATGAATTACTAAGATTTGTTTTTCAATAGAATCCTCTATATTCATGGGTTCCGTCGTTCCCATCGCTTCTTGATTAATCATTAGGCCCGAATTCTACAATGGAGCTCTTATATGAATATGAAATTGGGAATTTCATTTTTTAATTTGTTTTTGAGTCAATTTTCTCAGTTTTTATTGGCTCAAGGCTCTTAATTTTTTTTGTTTTCAGAACAGATTTATCTAATTATTATGAATGAATCTGTATTGATGCTTTATTACATTGCTTTTCTTACAGTGACCTCATAGACTTTCCAAATTGGAATCATATATCATTAATATTCATTTTTTCTCTCTTTCTTTCATCCTTCCACTTATCCGCATATTTTTCGATTACCTTTCAGAACTTATAATCATATTTCTTTATTCTTTTTTTTTATTCAGTTGCTACAATGATATGATCAATTTATCATATCTTGACTGATTTTTTTATCCAGATAATGTGAAGCAATGAGTTGCTTAGGTTATTTATTAATGCTATAGTTATTAGTTACTGTTATAGGTAAGTTCTTTTTTCTTTTTTTTTTTTTTATCTTAATCTAATCCTAAACCAACGAGTCACACACTAAGCATAGCAATTATATCAAAGGAGTTTTGATGGAAATTTTTATTCAATCTTATAGAATTGCTGATTTTATTCTTAAACATAAAAAAGAAGACTGCACTTTTTTATTACTGTATAGTGTTATACTACATAGTTTTCGTTTTTTATCGTTGGATAAAATGTAAAGATAAAGAAAGTTTTTTTATTCTTCGTCTACGAATATCCAAATTTTTATTCCTAAGACCCCATAAATAGTTCGAACTGTATAGGAACAGTAATCAATTTTAGCTTCAATTGTTTGTAAAGGAACTCTGCCTTCTCTGATCCATTCAACACGTGCAATTTCTTTTCCGTCGATACGCCCTGCAATTTGTACTTGAATTCCTTTTGTATTCGCCTGTTCAGTTAATTCAATAGCTTTTTTCATTGCTTTTCGAAAAGAAACACGATTTTTTAATTGTCCAGCTATAAATTCTGCAAGAATATTAGGATCCCCATACGGATTGGAAATTCTGGTAATAGCAATGTTGAGTTTTCTATTGACACAATTTAGTTCTTTTTGAACATTCATCTGTAATTCTTCGACTCTTCGGGGTTTATCTTCAATTAATAATTTAGGAAATCCCATATAGATTATGATCTGGATAAGATCGATTCTTTTTTGAATTTCGATACGTGCAATTCCCTCCATACCAGAGGATATTCTTATATTTTTTTGGACATAATTTTTAATACAGTCTCGTATTTTTTTATCTTCTTCTAAACCTTCAGAATACTTTTTTGGTTGTGCAAACCAAAGAGAATGATGACTTTGGGTTGTACCAAGTCTGAAACCAAGTGGATTTATTTTTTGTCCCATAGGCCTCCACT